ATGTCATAGTGTAACACTATATATATGACGAAATTTACCACATGTCAATGCAGAAAAAATATACATTAGCCCTCGTTTTAGGGGTTTTTCGAGATAGCTGTGTATATTAAGGGGGAGGGGGGTTTTTCCAAAAAAATGTATTGGCTTTTTTTTTTTTTTTCCCGACCCGGGGGTACCTATATAATATAGTATATGCCTATATATAGATCTTTGTGGTTAAGAATTCTTAGTTTTTCCCATTAATCAAATAATAACTCTTAATAGTATGAGGTTTAATAAAATGTCTTTATTAAATTTATATTCAATTATTCATATCTATGGATGGGGGTTAAACTGAATAATGGGTCCTTTTTGTGAGTTACTGCCTTATCTTGATAGATATAAGACCAGCGAATGATATAAGTAGCGAGGTTTTAGTGATATTATGTTGAGTATAGGACCAATTTAACTTGGTGTACCGGCCGCCACCCGACAGCGAAGGCTGGAGGGTTAGTAATTGTCTCATCCCCCAAAAAAAACTGGGAGGCCTGGAAATCTTGAGACGATTAAGAGTCGGAATGACAATCGAGGGAGCTAGAGTGATTTCAGGCTGACGCGATGAACAGACGTATGCCTACCAAGGGTGCCAAATGTGAGCATTTGGGCAAGATTAGGGGAATTATTAAATACCGATACCACAAACCGTGCAAAGGGGGATATATTAGGGTATTGGTCGGTTCTCGCCAGCCGTGACCGTTAGTGGACAGTCAATATTATTTATGATTAAGAGTATGAGTGCGTCAGATTTATGGTTAGGAATGGAATGGGGTAACTGAGTGGATAATTAGTAATGGCTTTGCTTGAAATAATAAAATAAGGATTAAAAATTGTATGTAATGGAATGGCTGTACCTTTATTAATGAGTACCATACACACATGTGTAATGAAATAATTGATAATCAATTGATGGGTATTACGTATAGTACTATACATATTTCTATGGACTAGATTACATTATAAATAATAATCTGATAACATATAATATTGGAAGATCATAAATATGGGGGTTAAAAATTATATATAGTGTTTTAGTTGGACATTTACTAATGAGTATTATACATAGTATGTAATGAAATAGTTGACAGTCGATTAATGAGTATTATACATAGTAGTATATATGTGTATATTAGATATATGTGGACTTAATAATATAGATGTATATCTGACTAGATGCGTCAAAATTGACGACCGGCAAAATGCTGGTCTATTTCAGGAGGTGGTTTAAGCAGAATCTTGGCTTTGGGAGCCAAGGATGGGAGTTCAACCCTCTCTTTCCTGAATACGGTTTGTTTTGGGGAGGGATTTAACCTCCAATCTTTGGTTTACAAGACCAATGCCTTGGGTTTTAGGCTACCAGAACACATTAAAGGTTAAGGACCTTATTTTCTCATCAGCCGGCAAGTGGAAGAAGGACGAGAAATAAGAGGAAGTAGATAATTGAGGCAACTTGTCCAATAATGATAAATGGTTGTTCCACCGGTTGGCCCCCGATTCATGTTAGGATAATTGTATTGGTGACTAGTGTCCAGAATAAGGCCTGGGTGATTGGGCGGAATATGGCACTTCGTTGTTTAGAGGTGTGGAGTAAGGGGACTAATATGAGAATAAGAATTGAAAATAAGAGGGCAAGGACACCTCCCAGTTTATTAGGGATAGAGCGTAGGATTGCATAGGCAAATAGGAAATACCACTCTGGTTTAATGTGGGGGGGTGTCAGTAGGGGGTCGGCCGGGATAAAGTTTTCTGTGTCTCCTAGTAGATTTGGTGAGAATAGGGCGAGGAGTGAGAGTAGGAGTGTAAGAATGAAGAAGCCTAGGAGGTCTTTGTAGGAGAAATAGGGGTGAAATGGGATTTTATCTGTGTTTGAGTTGAGTCCAGTGGGGTTATTGGAGCCCATTTCATGTAGAAAGAGGAGGTGTAATAGGGTTAGTGCAGTGATTAGGAAAGGAAATAAGAAGTGGAAGGCAAAGAATCGGGTGAGGGTGGCATTGTCAACTGAAAATCCCCCTCAGATTCATTGGACTAAAATGTTACCAATGTAGGGGAAGGCTGATAAGAGGTTTGTAATGACTGTTGCCCCCCAAAATGATATTTGTCCTCAAGGGAGGACATAACCCACGAAGGCCGTGGCTATTAGTAAGAATAGTAGGATAACTCCGATGTTTCATGTTTCTTTATTAAGATAAGACCCGTAGTAGAATCCTCGGGCGACGTGAAGGTAAATGCAGACGAAGAAGAGTGAGGCCCCATTGGCGTGGATACTACGGATAAGCCAGCCGTAATTGACGTCTCGGCAGATGTGGACGACTGATGAGAAGGCGGATGAAATGTCTGGGGTGTAGTGTATGGCTAGGAAGAGGCCAGTGAGGATCTGAATGATGAGACAAAGTCCTAGGAGTGAGCCGTAGTTTCATCAGATTGAGATGTTGCTTGGGGCAGGGAGGTCGATGAGTGAGTTGTTAATAATTTTAAATAGTGGGTGGGTTTTTCGAATATTTATGGTCATTAGGTTCTTGTAGTTGAATAACAACGGTAGTTTTTCAGATTACCAGTCTTAGTTAAAGTCTAAGTAGGAATTTATGATTTATTTAGTATTTATTATAATATTGGGTTTTATTATAGGTTTAGTAGCAGTGGCTTCAAATCCTTCTCCTTACTATGCAGCTCTTGGTTTAGTAATTTCTGCTGGCGTTGGGTGTGGCTTATTAGTGAGTTCTGGAAGTTCTTTTTTATCATTAGTTTTATTTTTAATTTATTTGGGCGGGATGTTAGTTGTATTTGCTTATACTGCAGCGCTTGTTGCAGAGCCCTATCCCGAGTCATGGGGGGACTGGTCTGTGTTTGTTTATATTATATTTTATGTGGGGGTTTTAATATACGTTAATAAGTATTTTGTGGGGGGTTGAGGGTGAGGGTGGTTTGGTGGTGATGAGATTAATGGTTTAGAGGTGGTTCGTGGGGATTTTGGTGGTGTGGCCCTATTATATTCTTATGGGGGGTATTTGTTGGTGTTAAGTGGTTGGATACTACTTTTGGCCTTATTTGTTGTATTAGAGTTGACTCGTGGTATTTCCTGGGGAGCACTGCGTGTGGTTTAAATCATAATTAAGACGGCTAGGGTGAGTGTGAGGAAGAGAATTATAAAGTAAATTTTAATAAAGCCTTGTTGTGGCAGTGTAAGAAGTTTGATTATAGTTGTTTGTTGGACTAGTTTATTTTTAGGGCCCATTTTTTCATTTCATGTTAAGTCAACCAGGTGGGTGGAGATGGTTTGAGCTCAGTAGAGACTAATTTTAGGGTAAAGGCGATGGGCAATTGGTGGAAAATAGCCTAATATGTTGGAGAAATTGTGGGCAGGGAGGACCGGGTAAATTTTAAATTGGTGTTTGGTGAGATTAGTTAATTCTAATGCTAAGAGGAGGCCGATAGTTGTTACTAATAGGGCTGAGAGTTTAAGGGTGGGGGATATTGTTAGAATTTGTGTTTTGGTGGGTGTTATGTTAAAGGTGATGAGTAAACCGGCCAGGATACTTCCATAGGCCAGACGTTTAATGGGTTTTAATACTAGGGGATTATTTTCATTAATGGGTATAAAAGGGAGGAATCGTGGTGAATTTATTAGTGTAAAAAAGATAAGTCGAAGGCTGTAGATGGCGGTGAAGGAGGTGGCCAGGAGGGTGAGGGTTAGGGCTCAGGCGTTTAGGTTAGATGTGTTTATGGCTTCGATGATAGCGTCTTTTGAGAAGAAACCAGAAAGGAAAGGCATTCCTGTTAGGGCAAGGCTGCCAACCGTGAGGGATGAGGCAGTAAATGGAAGTAGTTTGTGAAGTCCCCCCATTTTTCGGATATCTTGTTCATTGTCCAGGCTGTGAATAATAGAGCCGGAGCAAAGAAAGAGTATGGCCTTAAAGAAGGCGTGTGTACAAATATGAAGAAAGGCTAATTGGGGTTGATTTAGGCCGATAGTTACTATTATGAGGCCTAATTGGCTGGATGTGGAGAAGGCTACGATCTTTTTGATATCGTTTTGGGTGAGGGCACAGGTAGCTGTGAATAGGGTTGTTAATGCTCCTAAGCATAGGCAAGCTGATAAGATTAGTTGATTGTCTTGAATTAGGGGATGAAGTCGGATTAGGAGGAATACACCGGCTACGACTATTGTGCTGGAGTGAAGTAGGGCGGAGACTGGCGTGGGCCCCTCCATGGCTGATGGCAGCCATGGATGGAGGCCAAATTGTGCTGATTTTCCAGCGGCAGCTAATACTAGGCCTAGTAGGGGTAAAGTTAGGTCCGTGTTTTTAGACAGAATAAATATTTGTTGGGTTTCTCATGAGTTAAGGTTTATAGCTAGTCATGCTATACTTAGGATCAGTCCAATGTCTCCGATTCGGTTGTAGATTACTGCTTGAAGGGCTGCGGTATTAGCGTCTGCTCGGCTGTGTCATCATCCGATTAGGAGGAAGGATATAATGCCTACTCCTTCTCAGCCAATAAATAATTGAAATAGGTTATTAGCAGTAATAAGAATAATTATTGTTATTAGAAAGAGGAGGAGATATTTAAAGAAGCGATTGAAGTTTGGGTCCGTGTGTATGTACCAAAGTGCGAATTCTAGAATAGATCATGTGACGTAGAGGGCTACGGGCGTAAAGATGATAGAATAGAGATCAAATTTAAAGCTTATATTAATGTTTATTGGTCCTAGGTTAATTCAGTTTCAATTGGTTGTGATGGATTCTGCTCCTTGGTCAAGAAATAGGAATAGGGGGATTAGGCTGATAAAGAATGAGAGTTTAACGGCTGTTTTAACGTGAGTGGATGCTCAGGTGTGGTCAACAGAGTTTTGTGGTGTGGTGATAGACATAAGTAGGGGGTAGAGAAGAATAATGAAAATTAATAAGAATGAAGAGTTAAAGATAATTGAGTTCATGGCTATTGCTTGGAGTTGCACCAAGAGTTTTTGGTTCCTAAGACCAATAGATGACTGTTATCTTTCAAAAGCTTAAGTGAACCAGGGATTCGAACCCTGGATGAAAAGAATTAGCAGTTCTTTTTGTCCCTGACCTCTCTTGGTGAATAAAAAGATTTCAACTTTTATTTTTAGAATCACAATCTAACGTTTTAATTAAACTATAAACACAGAATGTTCATCCTAAGATGAGTTCCGGTTTGGTGATGATAAGAATTGTAGGGATAAGGTGAAGATATATAAGTAGGTGTTCTCGTGTATAAGAGGGTGTTAAGAAAAGTAGGTGTTGGGGTGTGGGGCCCCGTTGTGTTATTAAAAATATATATAATGAGTAGGATGCTGTTAGTAGTACTCCTGTGCCGGTTAAGATGATAGTTCAGTTTGACCATTTAAATAGGGAGGAAATAATAAGTAATTCTCCTATGAGGTTAGGGCTGGGGGGTAGGGCGAGGTTGGCTAAGTTGGCTAAAAATCATGATGTTCCTATGAGTGGAAGAATAATTTGAGTGCCTCGGGCTAGGAGTAGTGTTCGGCTGTGGATGCGTTCGTAATTAGTGTTGGCCAGGCAGAAGAGTATAGATGAGACCAGCCCATGGGCAATTATGAGGGCTGTAGCACCTGCGAAGCTTCAGGGGGTTTGAATAAGGATGGCTGCTGCTACAAGGCCTATGTGGCTAACTGATGAATAGGCAATTAATGATTTAAGATCTGTTTGTCGTAGACAAATGGAGCTAGTTATAATAATGCCCCAGATTGCTAAAATTAGGAATGGGTAGGCTATTTCTTTTGTGAGGGGGTTAAGTATAACAATGATTCGTATCATGCCGTAGCCTCCTAGTTTAAGAAGGACTGCAGCTAGGACCATGGAGCCGGCAATTGGGGCCTCTACGTGGGCCTTGGGTAGTCAGAGGTGGACTCCGTATAGGGGTATTTTAACTAGAAAAGCGGTCAGGCAGGCAGCTCATCAAAATTTACTGGCCCATGAGTGGGGGTTGGTGGAATTAGGGTACTGTAGGATAAGCATTGATAAAGTGCCCAGGTCTTTTTGTAGGATGAGTAAGGCAATTAATAGGGGTAAGGAGCCTGCAAGGGTGTAGAATAGAAAGTAAATGCCAGCGTTGAGGCGCTCAGTTTGGTTTCCCCATCGTGTAATAATAATAAGGGTTGGGATGAGTGTTGCTTCAAATATAATATAAAATAGGATTATCTCTGTTGCGCTAAACGCTATAATTAGGAGGGCCTGAAGGGTGATGAGCAGGGAGATATAGATTTGTTGTCGTTTATGGGGCTCAGAGGATAAGTGTTTAAGGCTGGCTAGGAGTATGAGTGGTAGGAGTCAGCAGGTAAGTGCAAGTAGGGGGGCTGAAAGAGGGTCAATACCAAGAAAGAGGTTAGAGTAGTTTCAGCCCATTTCAAAGTCCCATTTAAATCAAATTAAACTTAGGGAGGCAATTAAAAGACTGTTAGAGATGGTAGAAGTTCACATTCATTTTTTGGGTGAAATTCATGAAATTGGGAATAGGAGGAGGGTAGGAATAAGAATTTTTAACATTGTAGGAGGTTGAGGTTATTAAGATGGTCAGTTCCGTGAGTGCGAGTAGCGGCTACAAGAAGGGCTAGGCCGGAACTTGCTTCGCAGGCTGAGAATGTTAGTAGAATTATAGGTGTTAAGGATGAAGAGGGTGAACTCATTGTTATGGATCAAAGGGCGAGTGCGAGGAAGAGGGAGAGTATTATTCCTTCAAGACAGAGAAGGGCGGATAAGAGATGGGAGCGATTAAAAGCTAGTCCTGTGAGACCGAGAATAAATGCTGAGGTAATTGTGAAGTAAATAGGGGTCATAAGGCACTTATGGGTTTTCACCATAATTTATTAAGTCGAAATTAATGGTCTTTTTTTGGACTAAGTGCCTATTCTGCTCATTCAAGGCCACCTTGAAGTCATTCATAGACTAGGCCTAGTGTAAGTAGAATAATAATAATAGAGGCCCAGAGGGTTGTGATAAGTGGGGAAGTGAGTTGGTCGCCTCATGGGAGGGGGAGAAGTAGGGCAATTTCTAAGTCAAATAGTAGAAAAAGGATTGCCACTAGGAAAAACCGGAGGGAGAATGGGAGGCGTGCAGATCCCAGGGGGTCGAATCCACACTCGTAGGGTGATAATTTTTCACTATCTGGGTTAAGAGCTGGCAGTCAAAATGCGATGAATGCTAGGATTAGGGAAACGAGGGCGGGGATGGCGATAGATAATGTAATGAGATTCATTACTTCTCCTTGGGATTTAACCAAGATTGAATGATTGGAAGTCATTTGTACTAGTTTATACTAGAAAAGTATTATGAGCCTCATCAATAAATTGATACATAGAGGAATAGTCATACTACGTCGACAAAGTGTCAGTATCATGCGGCGGCTTCAAAGCCAAAGTGGTGTTCTGATGTAAAGTGGAAAAGAATTTGACGCAGCAGGCAGACTATAAGAAATGTTGAGCCAATAATAACATGGAGACCATGAAAGCCTGTTGCTACAAAGAAGGTTGTTCCGTAGACCCCATCGGCAATAGTAAATGGGGCTTCATAATATTCTATGGCTTGAAGAGCCGTAAAGTAAAAGCCCAGTATAACTGTGAGTGTGAGGGCTTGAATGGCCTCTTTTCGGCCACCTTCTATGATACTATGGTGGGCTCAGGTGACTGTTACTCCGGAGGCCAAGAGTACAGCAGTGTTGAGTAGGGGGACTTCAAATGGGTCTAAGGGGTTAATTCCTGTAGGGGGTCAGCAGCCTCCTAGTTCAGGGGTTGGGGCTAGGCTGGAGTGATAAAATGCTCAGAAAAATCCAAGGAAGAAGAAGACTTCTGATACGATAAAGAGAATTATTCCGTAGCGCAGGCCTTTCTGGACAGGGGGGGTGTGATGGCCTTGGAATGTTCCTTCTCGAATGACATCTCGTCATCACTGAATTACTGTAAGGGCAAGAAGGATTAATCCTAGGAGGAGGAGTGTTATGGTGTGAAAGTGGAATCAAATGGCTAGGCCTGAGGTTAAGAGGAGAGCAGCGATGGCTCCTGTTAGTGGTCATGGGCTTGGGTCAACTATGTGATATGCGTGTGCTTGGTGGGCCATTGTTAGACGTTTTCTTGTAGGTATAAACTTAGGAGTAATACAAATACGTAGGCTTGAATCATGGCTACGGCCACTTCTAGAAGGGTAAGGAGGAGTAATACAATGGAAGTTAGAATTGCTACTGCAGGTATGGTGGAGATTAATACAAAGGCTGCGGTTGCAATTAGTTGTATTAATAGGTGGCCTGCTGTAAGATTGGCTGTAAGTCGAACTCCTAGGGCAAGAGGGCGAATAAATAGACTAATGGTTTCGATAATGATGAGGACTGGAATTAAAGGGGTGGGGGTTCCTTCTGGAAGGAGGTGGCCTAGAGCAATAGTGGGTTGATTTAATATACCAATTAAGACTGTTGTTAGTCAGAGGGGAAGGGCAAAAGCCATATTTAATGAGAGTTGTGTTGTTGGTGTAAATGTATAGGGGAGGAGTCCTAGTAGGTTGATGGTAATTAAAAAGAGTATAAGTGCTGTAAGAATAATGGCTCATTTATGGCCTCCTAGATTTAGTGGTTGTAGAAGCTGGTGGGTAAATCGGGTAATAAATCATGTTTGTAGGGTAACTAGGCGGTTATTAAGTCATCGGTTGGATGGGGTTTGTAGGATTACTGCTGGTATAATAATTGCTAGGGCAATTAAGGGCAGGCCTATTAGTGAAGGGCTTAAAAATTGATCAAAGAAGTTTAGGATCATGGTCAGTTTCAGGGCTCTGGTTTTTGCTTTTCAGTATTTTTAGGGGTGGGGTCATAGTTAAGTAAGTAAGATGTTAGTTTGTGGGGTAAGACGATCAAGAAAAACAATCAGGAAAATAAGAAGATTAAGAATCATGGACTGAGGTTGAGTTGAGGCATGTCATTAAGGGTGGTTGGGAGTCACCAATATTTAGCTTAAAAGGCTAATGCTGGACCCTGTTAGCTTCTTAATGAGACTTCTTCTAGTATTAATGAAGATCAATTCTCAAAGTGTTCAAGAGGTACTGCTTCTACTACAATTGGCATAAAGCTGTGATTAGCGCCACAAATTTCTGAACACTGTCCATAATAAACACCAGGTCGGGAGATAATAAAGGCGGCTTGGTTTAGGCGTCCTGGGACGGCATCTATTTTTACTCCGAGTGCTGGGATTGTTCAGGCGTGTAGGACATCTTCTGCGGTCACTAGGACTCGAATGGGGGATTCTATTGGAACAACCATACGATGGTCTGTCTCTAGAAGTCGAAATTGTCCAGGATTTAGGTCCTCAGTTTGGATTATGTAGGAATCAAATTCTAAGTTTTCATAGTCTGTGTATTCATAGCTTCAATACCACTGGTGACCTAGTGCTTTAATCGTGATGTGGGGGTCATTGATCTCATCTATCAGGTATAAGATTCGTAGTGATGGTAGTGCAATTATAATAAGAATGATAGCGGGTAAGATAGTTCATACAATTTCAATTTCTTGTGAGTCTAAAATATACTTATTAGTCAGTTTAGTAGTTACTATTGCAACAATAATATAGAGAACTAGTGTGCTAATAAGAAAAACAATTATTAATGTGTGGTCGTGGAAGTGGAGAAGTTCTTCTATGATTGGGGAGGCTGCGTCTTGAAATCCTAATTGTGATGGGTGTGCCATTGGTTCAAGATTCGTGGGGTTTTCACCCACAATTCCACCTTGACAAGGTGATGTAATTAGTTTACTAGAGTCTCAAGAAAGTGACAGAGTGGTGATGTGGTTGGCTTGAAACCGACTTATGGGGGTTCAATTCCTTCCTTTCTTGCTAGTAAGTAGGTTGTTGAACTTGAACGAAAGCTGGTTCTTCATAGGTGTGGTAAGGAGGGGGGCAGCCATGAAGTCATTCTACATTAGTATTAGAGAGCTCAATGGATAGTACTTCACGTTTTGAGGCAAATGCTTCTCAGATCATAAATAATAAAATAATGACAGCGACTAGTGAGACTAGAGACCCGATGGAAGAGACCACATTTCAAAGGGTATATGCATCTGGGTAGTCTGAGTAACGTCGGGGTATGCCTGCTAGACCTAGGAAGTGTTGAGGAAAGAAGGTTAAATTTACCCCGATAAATATAATTGAAAATTGAATTTTTGCTCATGTGGAGTGAAGTGTATAGCCTGTAAAGAGTGGGAATCAATGGACAAAGCCTGCTATAATAGCAAATACTGCCCCTATTGAGAGAACATAATGGAAATGGGCTACGACGTAGTAGGTGTCATGAAGGACAATATCGAGTGAAGAATTAGCTAGAACAATTCCTGTTAGGCCCCCAACAGTAAATAAGAAAATGAAGCCTAGTGCTCAGAGTAGTGGTGTTTCTCATTTAATGGAGCCGCCATGAAGGGTGGCTAGTCAGCTAAAGACTTTAACACCTGTTGGAATGGCAATAATTATTGTGGCTGATGTAAAGTATGCTCGTGTGTCTACATCCATCCCTACTGTGAATATGTGATGTGCTCAGACGATGAAGCCTAAGAGGCCGATTGCTATTATTGCTCAGACTATGCCCATGTAGCCAAATGGCTCTTTTTTGCCTGAATAATAAGCGACTACATGTGAGATTATTCCAAATCCGGGTAGAATCAAAATGTAGACTTCGGGGTGACCGAAGAATCAGAATAAGTGTTGGTATAGAATGGGGTCCCCTCCCCCTGCCGGGTCAAAGAAAGTTGTGTTGAGATTACGATCCGTGAGTAATATAGTGATGCCGGCTGCTAGAACTGGGAGGGCTATAAGAAGTAAGACAGTTGTAACAAGAATTGATCACACGAATAAGGGTGTTTGGTACTGAGAGATTGCCGGTGGTTTTATGTTAATAATTGTGGTGATGAAGTTAATGGAGGCCAGAATAGATGAAATACCTGCCAAGTGAAGAGAGAAGATTGTAAAGTCTACGGAGGCCCCAGCGTGGGCCAGATTTCCTGCCAAAGGTGGATAGACAGTTCAACCTGTTCCGGCCCCGGCTTCAACTCCAGCGGAGGCTAGTAGCAGAAGAAAAGAGGGGGGTAAAAGTCAAAAACTTATATTATTTATGCGCGGGAAGGCTATGTCTGGGGAGCCGATTATTAAAGGGACGAGTCAATTACCAAATCCTCCGATTATAATTGGTATAACTATAAAAAAGATTATTACAAAGGCGTGGGCTGTAACAATGACATTATAAATCTGATCATCACCTAGGAGGGTTCCTGGTTGACTTAGTTCTGCTCGGATTAAGAGACTTAGGCCAGTTCCGACCATGCCTGCCCAGGCACCAAAAATTAAGTAGAGGGTGCCAATATCTTTGTGATTAGTAGAGAATAATCAACGATTAATTGCCACAGGTAAGATGGCTGAGGGTTAAGCGACGGCCTGTAGTTCCGCGAAGAGAGGTTAGAGTCCTCTTCTTACCAAGTCCCGTAGTAAAGTTTACACAAGATTGCAAATCCTGAGACGGAGATGAAAGGCTCTCCCGGGGCTTCTCCCGCCTTTTGCCCTACGGCGGGAGAAGCCTAGATAAAAGTTCGCTGGATTGAACGCTTAGCTGTTAATTAAGATGTTGCAGGATCAAGGCCTGTTTATCTAGAAGATTTTAGTTTAATTAAAGCATCTGGGTTGCATTCAGAGGATGTGAGATAGAGTCTTGCAAGTCTTATCAGAAGTTAAGAGATTTTAACTCTTACTGAAAGCTTTGAAGGCTTTTGGTCTTGTTAACCTAAATTTCTTATGTGTATAGTATTAGTAGTGTGGGGGTTAGGGGGAGGAGTAGGATGGAGAGGGAGGTAGTGATTGTAAGTAAGAGGTTTGTTTGTGTGGTTTTTGTCTGTCAGGAGGAGGTGAAGAAGATAGGGGTGGGGGAGATAGTGAGGGTTATTATATAACAGAGGCGCAGATAGAAAAATAGACTGAGGAGGGTAGCTAGGGCTATAATAGTGGCTGGGACTAAGAGGTCTTGTTTGGTTATTTCTTGTAAGATAAGTCATTTTGGTATAAATCCTGAAAGGGGTGGTAGGCCGCCTAATGAGAGTAAAGTGATTAGGGACATGAGTGAGAGTAGCGGGGATTTAGTGGCTGATGTGGAAATTGAGTTAATTTTTGTTGAATTGAGTGTGTTAAATAAGAGAAATATTGAGGTTGTTATAATAATGTAGAGGGTGAGGTTTAGTAGGGCTAGGTTAGGGGCGAAGTGAATAATAGTGATTATTCATCCTAGGTGGGCAATTGAGGAGTATGCTAGGATTTTTCGTAGCTGTGTTTGATTGAGTCCGCCTCATCCCCCAATGATAATGGAGGCGACCCCTAAAGTTATGAGGATGTTTGGGTTAAGAAGTGGGTAAAGTTGGAAGAGGATGGCAAATGGGGCAAGTTTCTGTCATGTTGAAAGGATAAGTCCCGTGGTTAGGTTTAATCCTTGGAGAACTTCTGGTAGTCAGAAATGTATAGGGACTAGGCCAATTTTTAGGGCTAAGGCTAATGTAATTAGTGTGGCGGAGGTTGGTGAAAGTATGTCGGTGATGTTCCATTGTCCTGTTGTTCAGGCGTTTGTTGTGCCTGCGAATAGAAGAAGTGCAGAGGCTGTTGCTTGTGTGAGGAAATATTTAGTGGTGGCTTCTACTGCACGGGGGTGTTGTTGGTGAATTATTAGGGGGATAATGGCTATGGTATTAATTTCTAGTCCTATTCAGATCAGAAGTCAATGGGAGCCCATAAATGTGATTGTGGTGCCCAGGCCTAGGCTTAGAAGGAGAAGGGATAGTACGAGGGGGTTCATTAGTAGAGGAAGGATTTTAACCAACATGGTAGGGGTATGGGCCCAAAAGCTTAATTAGCTGACTTTACTTTAGGAAGTAGTATAGTTGGAAGTACATAGAGTTTTGATCTCTAGGGGGCAGGTTCAAGTCCTGTTTTTCTAAGGAAGGGGAATGATTTTAACATTCATGATTCACTCTATCAAAGTGATCCTTTAATTCAGGCACACTTCCTTAGGTGAGAGGGGGGAGGCTTGCTATGGAGGTTGGTAGTGTAATGTGTCATAAAATGAGGGCTAGTGTGAGGGGCAAGAAGTTTTTTCATACTAGGTGTATGAGTTGGTCGTAGCGGAATCGTGGGTAGGAGGCACGAATTCATAGGAATAGGAGAGTTAGTATGGTTGCTTTAATTATGAGGCTCAGTGTTGAAATTTGGGGCATGAGGGGGTTGTAAGAAGTGCCTATGAAGAGGATGACGGATAGTGTGTTTATTATTAGAATATTTGAGTATTCAGCTAGGAAAAATAGGGCGAATGGTCCTCCTGCATATTCGATGTTAAACCCAGAGACTAGCTCTGATTCACCTTCAGTGAGATCGAATGGGGCTCGGTTAGTTTCTGCTAGAGTTGAGATGTATCATATTATGGCTAGTGGTCAGGCTGGGATGAGAAGTCATACTGCTTCTTGGGTGAAGTTAAATGTGTGTAGTGTGAAGCCTCCTGTTATGATTACTAGGGATAGTAGGATTAAGCCCAGGGTGACTTCATATGAGATAGTTTGTGCTACAGCCCGTAGGGCTCCTATTAGGGCGTATTTAGAATTTGAGGCTCAACCAGAGCCTAGGATGGTATAAACAGTCAGGCTGGAGATGGCCAGGATAAATAGTAAACCTAGGTTGAGGTTTAAGATGGAGTGGGGTAGGGGCAGGGGTATTCATATAAGCAGAGCTAGGGTTAGGGCTGTGGTTGGGGTGGCTAGAAAGAGAAAGTGGGATGAGTGAGATGGACGTACTGGTTCTTTAGTAAATAGTTTTAATCCGTCAGCGATTGGTTGGAGAAGGCCGTAAGGTCCGACCACATTAGGGCCTTTACGGAGTTGTATGTAGCCCAGGATTTTCCGTTCTACTAGGGTAAGGAATGCTGTGGCCAATAGGACCGGGATAATGTAGGTTAGGGGGTGAATAATTTGAGTAACAATAATTTTTAACATGGTTAAGGAGAGGAATTGAACCTCTGGATCAAAGAGTTTAGGTCTTTTGCAATTACCAGGCTCTGCCACCTTAACGACTATAATCTTTAGTAGGGGGTTGACCCCCCTTTACTGTTTAAGTTGGTCTCAACAGATGGGGGAGAAGCGTGCCTGGGGCATTGGCTTCATTCTCCCGGTCCTTTCGTACTAGGGAAAATATCTACATAGATAGAAACTGACCTGGATTACTCCGGTCTGAACTCAGATCACGTAGGACTATTAATCGTTGAACAAACGAACCCTTAATAGCGGTTGCACCATTAGGATGTCCTGATCCAACATCGAGGTCGTAAACCCTTTCGGCGATATGGACTCTTAGAAAGGATTGCGCTGTTATCCCTAGGGTAACTTGGTTCATTGATCAGGGCATGGCCCTGGGTCATTGTTCGTTAGATATTCTATTAATCAGAACTGTCGTTCTAACTTTTAAGTAAAAATACTCAATCGATAAGGAGGTTTTCTTTTACTCCTTGGTCGCCCCAACCGAAAACATTAAGTTAGGTTACTATTAGGGTGGTTAAGTCTTTAGATTAGTTTACAAATAAGATAGTAACTTAAGTGTTTAAAGCTCCATAGGGTCTTCTCGTCTTATGGTTATATCCCCGCTTCTGCACGGGGAAATCAATTTCATTGATTAGAAAATAGAGACAGGTAAACTCTCGTGATGCCTTTCATACAGGTCTTCAATTAAAAGACAAGTGATTACGCTACCTTCGCACGGTCATAATACCGCGGCCGTTAAACAATGTCACAGGGCAGGCGGGACCTCTTATATGAGATTTGCAAGAGGCGATGTTTTTGGTAAACAGGCGGAGTTTGTGTTTGCCGAGTTCCTTTATTTTCTTTAAATCTTTCCTATGGACACTCCTGTGTGGGGTTAACGATATAATAAATGTGTTTTTCTAGTTTACTATTTTTAATATTATGACCTCAGGTTGGTGTCGGTTAATAATCAGTGATTGGATTCTTTCTGACTTACACGGGTGTTTTGGAGAGGTTAGTCCTCTAATTACTCATTTTAGTATAAGTTCTTTTATCAGACAGATAAAAAAACCCAATATTGGTTAGGGGGTTTGGAGAAATATATCGGAATTATTGGTTGGTCTGGGGCTGGAGCTATGACGCTTGCTAATCAGATGGCTGCTTTTAGGCCTACTGGGGTGTGGTCCTTAAATAATATGATCATTACCCTCCTAATAAAGTTGTTTCTTAATTCAAAAGAGTTGTACCTCTTTTGAATAACTAATAATTCTTACAAGTATCTTATGTGGGTAGTCTTAGTTGATGGGGTGGAGAATTATTGCAGGATTTAAGTTCTTTTTTTGGGTAACCAGCTATCACTAGGCTCGGTAGGCTTTTCACCTCTACTCGGGGGTCTTCCCACTCTTTTGCCACAGAGACGGGTTGGCTCTAGTACGCTGCCCCGGAGTAGCTCGTCTAGTTTCGGGAAGGTGGACTTAAGATCTTTTTGCCCACTTGTTCTCACTAAATCATGATGCAAAAGGTACAGGGGTGAATCTTTGCTTTTTATTACTTTAATGATTTATTTCAGTTCTTTTTCAGCTTTCCCTTGCGGTACTCTTTCTATAGCGCTAAGTGTTTCTGTTCTATCGCCTATACTAGGATCGTGAAAATGTTTTAAGTACAAAATATTAATGGAGTTTATTAGTAATATTGAAGCTAATTAATGGTGGTTAGGCTAGTTTTAAGGTTCAAGATAACTCGAGTTGCACGGGTATTTCCTCGGTGTAAGGGAGGTGCTTTACTAATTTAGCTATATTTTGATTATTCCAAGTGCACTTTCCAGTACACTTACCATGTTACGACTTGCCTCCTCTTGAGATAAAAGGTTATTTATAAAATGGGGTGGTATGTAAGTTGAGGAGAGTGACGGGCGGTGTGTGCGCGCCTCAGAGCCGGTTTCAGAAAAATATCCTAAGTTCTTCTTACTGCTAAATCCACCTTGTAAGCGATTTTTCATTTTGCTGTCCGTGTTTTCTTTAGAGAAAATGTAGCCCATTTCTTTCCATTTCATTCGCTACACCTCGACCTGACGTTTTGGAGGAAGTCCATTATGCTTACTTTTGTACCCTCATGGGGTGAGCTGACGACGGCGGTATATAGGCGGTAAAAGCAAGAAGTGGTAAGGTTTAACGTGGATTATCGGTTATAGAACAGGCTCCTCTAGGGGGGTCTGGGGCACCGCCAAGTCCTTTGGGTTTTAAGCTAGCGCTTGTAGTACTCAGGCGGACTTAAACAAAGTAAGGGGTGGTAAGGTCTATTTATGGTTAGGCATAGTAGGGTATCTAATCCTAGTTTGTGTCTTAACTGTCGTGAGGTCAAAAGCTCTAAGTTGTTAAAGTTACTTTCGTCAGTGTATTGTTCCTTTTATAGGTGCGTATGACAGCTTTATAAGGTTATAACTTTAGTACTCTTTAGAAACTTTTAATCACCCTTTACGCCGTGAAGTATTAATGTGAGTTACTCGTATAACCGCGGTGGCTGGCACGAGATTAACCAACTCTTTTAACTTTAACTGATTCAAGCTTGCGCTTATTGTTCAATGTCTATCACTGCTGAATTCCCTTGGGGGCGTGGTTAAGCGAGGTGTCATGGGTTATACACACTGTATATGCCTGATACCAGCTCCTAAACAAATAAGGGCATGATTAGGGCGTTCTCACTGGAATGCTGAAACTCGCATGTGTAAATTTGGTTAAAATTAATACTGAGGCCAGGACCAAACCTTCAGTGCTTGTGAAAGTTTTTAAATTTTATCTTAGCATTTTCAGTGCCATGCTTTGCGTTAAGCTACACTAGC